CTATTCAAAAACATATGGAACCTCAGTCAACATAATCCAAATAGATGTTTCAACCCACTCTATTCCTTTTTTTTCTTATGATGTTTTTTAAAAATTGAATCTATTGACTGATTCATAGTTTCTGTCGTATTTAATATTATGTCAATATTAGGAATATGAAGCAAGAAAAAAGGAGGAATCCATTTATTTTCTGAATAATCCAATACATATGAATTTATCCGTTTGAAAAATCCTGCAAATATATTTTTTTCTTATTTTCTACTAAACTAATAACCTAAAAAAATAAGAAAAAAACTCTCTTTTCTATATAGAAAAAGAAACTTTAATGAGAAAATAAAGAAGGATTTGGATATGTGTAAAGATCTAATCAGCTTTTCGGCTGGAAGAAAAAAAGAAAAGTCTTTTTTTGTTTTGTTCCTTTTCTTCAGTTATAAGTTGAAGTGAATGAACTAATTGAAGAAGTTCTATTCTACCCGGAAAAGAAAACAAGGAATACGAATCTTTGGCGAACAGGAGAAAAATTAGGATTCTTTCGATACAAGACGACACAAGAAAAGGTTTTTTCTTGTGTCGTCTTGGAATACTTTCTAGAAAGAAGTTTCTCTTTTCATTTTCCCCGTCCTTGCTCCTTGCCTTGTATTCTATTCCTTTGTATGTGTATGCTTCTTTTCTATTATTAGAAAGAGTATAAAAGTAATGAGTTTCATACATCTTGCAAAAGAAAAAAAAAAAAAACAAAGAAAAGGCTTATAGAACATACATCATTCTATTGATCGACAAGAATTTTGCACTTTTACTCACTTTATTTTAAGGAATATCTATATCTAGAAATTCATTTCATACAACTGAACCTTTTCAAACTGTTTCTTTTTAAGAACCAAAAAGATTTGTGCCAAAATAACAGATGCCAAGAAGAAAAGAAGGCCTTGGACTCGTAATGGATCTTGAAGCACTATTTCTGTGTCTCCCTGACCAAAACCTCCTACATTTGGATTACTTGTTAATGGTTGATCAAGCTTGATGGATTCACCTTCTGAAACAAGAAGTTCTGGTCCTGGAGGTATAGTATAAACCACTTGACGTCCATCTGATGCATCAACTACGGTTATTTCATATCCCCCCTTTTCTTTACGTACTATTCTGTTTACTATACCGGCTGATGTAGCATTATAAACTGTATTATTACTCTTGCTACCATCAGGATAAATCTGACCCCTCCCTCTGTTCCCACCGACATATATGGGATATTTTAAGAAGTGAACATCTTTTTTCGTAGTAGGGTCGGGGGAAAGAATAGGAAAGAGGATTTCACTATATTTCTGACCGGGAACAGGACCTATCACAAGAATATTTCTTTTATTAGGCCGATACAACTGAAAAGAAAGATTGCCCATCTTTTCTTTCATTTCGGGAGAAATACGATCGGGGGGGGCTAATTCGAAGCCCTCGGGTAAAATAAGAACAGCTCCTACATTCAAAGCTCCCTTTTTACCATTAGCAAGAACTTGTTTCAGTTGCATATCATAAGGAATTCGAACAACTGCTTCAAATACAGTATCTGGAAGTACAGCTTGCGGAACTTCAATATCCACGGGCTTATTAGCTAAATGGCAATTGGCACATACAATTCGTCCAGTTGCTTCTCGTGGATTTTCATAACTCTGCTGCGCAAAAATAGGATATGCATTTGAAATAGATGCTCGAGTTATTACATATATCATGATCGATACATAAAAGGATCGAGCCATCTGTTCTTTTACCCAAGAAAAATTCTTTCTATTTTGCATGGTCCAATCATTGATCCCGGAATTTCTACAATAAATTTGATAGGTAGCTAGTAGAATTCCCTATCCACAAGTTTGCCATTGTATTGATTGTACTGAAAGAATTGTACTTATAGAATATAGGATGAATACCTTGAATTGAAAAGTTGAAAAAGTAGAAGTATAAAGAATAAGTAAGATTTCAAATTCTTTTTTTATACACGGAAAAAAAAATTCTGATTTGATTGATATAAAGAAATCTAATGAATTCTTCATTCATTCATTGAATGATAAATTACTACAAGCGAAGGAGATACACGATTTAAAAAATGGAAGATCCAATATTTCACAATTGTATCTAGAATCACTGGAAAAGTGGAAACAAGACCAGATAGAATCTGATCATTCTCAGCCAATCCAAAATCATTGTAGATTGAACCAATCATTAGTTCCCAACCATGGGTCGAGTGAAATCCGATCCATAAATCAGTAACTAAAAGAATCGAAAAAGCTTTGATTGTGTCACTTAAATTATACAGAAATTCCTGAATCCAAGAATTCAGAAAGGAAAGTTCTTCATTACCCAGAACAAAATAACCACTTAGAATAGCAAAAAATATTAGATTTGTCGAGAAATCCAAGATGATATGAAAATGAGATTCATTGTGTCTTTTGACCAATTGTATCGTTTCCTTGTGCATTCCTATACGAAGCCTTTGCATATGTGTTTCCGAGTATTCCTTTATCATCTCGTCCAACAGGAAAAGTTCTTCTAATTCCATAAATTTTTCTATAACATTTTTCTCTTGAATATCATTCAAAAGGATTTCGGATTGCCCGGTATTCCACCAATTAAGAACCCAAGTTTCTATACATTTATTAAATGAGAGAGAAACCCACCAGGGCAAAAAAAATATAGGCACAAGATAAGGAAGGGAAGCCAATGCTTTCTTTTTTTTCATTCTGTATCTGTGATGTAAATTGTTAATGAACCTGTTTCATTCGTCGATTCTATTCCTATTTTTCTTTTTGTATAAGAATTGAGTCTTTGGATATAGAATAGAACATAAAAGAAGAAAAGAAGGGCTCTTTCGAATAAAAAAAAAAGTAAAAATTCTTTCCAGATTCCAGAGATCTCTATTAAGCAAATTGGAACCAATTTCATCTTCATTTCGATGAAAGCTCGAAAAACCCATTTTTTTTTTTGAATTTCAAGACGAATCCTTTAATTCTTTTATTTTTAATTTGAAAGATTTCACTGGCTAATCGTAGCGCAGAGATAGGGTATCAATTCAAAATATGGGTCCTAAAAAGAGTAATTATGTGTTACGAAAAAAAAAAGACATGTTAGGATATTTGATGAATCTATACTTCTTAGATTTTTTACTAGTATAAAAGAGTGAAGCTGGACGCCATGCGTATGCGTATACAAAAGAGTTTTTGTGTACAAAGAGTTTAGATGCTTCTTAAGATATTTTATTAGTTATATTCTATTTTATTAGAATTGTTCCATTTACGTCCTCCTGCTTTGATATGTATAATGTATATGGATTGCTGCCTCAACGGAACGGGGAAATAGAATAGAGCCTCTTTTTCTGGAATGAACATTTTGAAGAAGCTTAAGTTGTCTTAAAAAGATAATTAGTAAGTTCCTTCTCTCAGGCTGAGATTTCTTTTTCTCTCAGTTCATTTCAAAAAACTTCAATTGGTATGCGCAAGAAATAGGCCAATTCAGCAGCTTTTTGTTCAATTTCTCGTGAAGTAAAATTCTCATCAGTACGAGTTAAGGGAAAGGCTCCCTGACCCCTGATTTCCATATAAAGGACACGACGAGGAAAAAGACCCTCTCTCGCCTCCATTCTGATTGATTGGATATCTTTCAGAAAGAAACGAAGAAAGATGCGACGATTTATTCCAGGAAATCCCCAACGAAAAAGGCACATTATCCCTTTTTTTCTATCGAATCGGTCATAACCACTGCCTACATTCCATGAAATTGTGCACCACAAATAAGAACTAATAAATAGACCCGCGATCCCATAGAAAGACATCACGATCCCTTGTGGGAAAAAAATAATTTGCTGAGACGGAAATAAAGATATAAGATTTTTACCAAGATAACTGGAAGTTCCTACCACTAAGAATCCTAGTGAACCTAAAAAAAGGATAAAGGCCCAGCAAAAATTACTTGTTTTTTGAGACCCCGGTATAAGTTCTATCCATATATGTTCTGATCGCCAGTTCATACTATACTAGATCCAGTTGCATTCGATTGGAATTGAGAGAATAATCCAAATGAATTTTACTTCACTTTTTTTACTTGATCCCGAAGTAACTTTCATCAACTAGCAGTATTCTGACGTGAACCATTAGGAAGAATTGGTTAGATACATTTAGTTTCTATTTCAAAGGTTTTCAAAAAGATTTGCTCATCCTTTTGAATTTCATTATTTCATTGATTAAGTTCTAACCGCGTATATTATGCATTGACATACATAAAAACTCTTCCTTTTATTTTCGAAAAGGACACATATTGTATATCCTGCCATATTACATTAAAAAGTATCTGTATGATGATCCAGTGTTGTGACGAGATTTAGTCCCATCGATCATATTTAGACAATCTTATTTCTTTGGACATAAAGAGATAAAGAAACCATTGCAATTGCCGGAAAGACTAGGCCCACTAAAGGAACAAAAATAGAGGGAAAGTTCAAATTGATCATAGAATGGGTACCTTGATTTCATATTTGTACCTATTCTAATTATAAATAGATCTTATGATAAGTCTATCTATTAAATCAAATATGAAGTATTTAATAATCAAAAAGTGCAAAGATTTTAGAATATATCTATTCCTCTTTTTACACGAATATGTAGAAGAATCCACTTTAATAAATTGTATTCTTTTTCTCCCATCCTTATCTTCTTTCTATCCTTTCTTTCAAAACACCTTTTTTTGAAAGAAAGGATAGAAAATAGTTTCTTATGAGTTCGCGACTTTAACCAATCTTATCCAACAAACAGGAATTCCTAATGAAAAAAGGGTTTTTCGGTAAATGTAAATAGAAAGAACTTCTATATTCTTATATTTTTCTTATTTATTAGTTTATTTGATATTTTTTCTCTTGTTAATAGAGGGATGCTTATTCCTAATCAGCAAGAGAGGTATAATAAAAAAGAGATTCGGGGCAAAAAGTCATTATTCAAAACTTCTGACTCTTACTACACTAAGAA